AAATCTCGTCAATGGTTATTTTATTTCTACACACGTCTTTTTTTAGGAGGTCTACAGCCATTATGTGGCATAGGGGTTACATCCCGTACGAAACTTAGTAGTATACCACTTCTACGAATAGCTCGTAATGCTGCATCCCTTCCAAGACCAGGACCCTTTATCATGACTTCTGCTCGTTGCATACCTTGATCGACGACTGTACGAATAGCATTTCCTGCTGCGGTTTGAGCAGCAAATGGTGTCCCTCTTTTTGTACCCCTGAATCCACAAGTACCAGCAGAGGCCCAAGAAATCACTCGACCTCGTACATCTGTAACAGTCACAATGGTATTGTTGAAACTTGCTTGAACATGAATAACTCCCTTTGGTATTCTACGTGCATTCTTACGTGAACCAATACGCCCATTCCTACGTGAACCAATTCGTGATATAGGTTTTGCCATATTTTATCATCTCATAAATATGAGTCAGAAATATATGGATATATCCATTTCATGTAATTTTTTTTGTACATTGAATCCTAGTCCTTTAGGACTTTTTAGTAGGATGATTATCCTTGTCGTTGTTTATGTTTCGGGTTGGAACAAATTACTATAATTCGTCTCCGCCTACGGATCAGTCGACATTTTTCACAAATTTTACGAGCAGAGGCCCTTATTTTCATATTTTTCATTCCTTACTTAAATTCTGAATCCATTCTTTTGAAGAAAAAAAGTTTCTTGAATTTTTGAACTCCGAATAGTATTCCGTAATGTTGAACTTGAAAAACTACTTAATCGTTTGAATCCTTGTTGTGGAGTCTATAAATTATACGTCCTTTAGTTGAATCATAACGGCTTATTTCAATTTTAACTCGATCTCCCGGTAGGATCCGTATAAAACCACGTCGTATCCTTCCTGAAACATAACCTAGAATCAGATCTTCATTATCTAAACGAACCCGGAACATACCATTAGGAAGTGATTCAGTAATTAAACCTTCATGAATCCATTTTTCTTCTTTCATTCCAGGCAAAACCCCCTTAAAGTATCAACTAATGGAGAAGGAGTGATATTAGACAACCCCTCTTTGTTCTTTTTTTCAAAAATAGGAAGTTTCAGATCGAATTCGGATATTCGAAGGCTTACCATATATAACATAAAATTTCTCCGCCAATTCCTTCGAGTCGAGCTTCTCGATCTGTCATTATACCTCGAGAAGTAGAAAGAATTACAATCCCCATTCCTCCTAAAATTCTAGGAATTCGTCGATAGTTAGAATAGATTCGTAGACCAGGTCGACTGACCCGTTTTAATTTTAAAATCTTTCGATATGGTCCTTTCCTATTCTTTCTATGTCCCAGAGTTAAAACCAAAAAATTTTTGTTTCTTTCCTGATGTTTCCTCGCATTTTCGATAAAACCTTCTCGTAAGAGTATTTTAACAATGTTTTCTGTGATGTTAGTAGATGCTATTCGAACCGTTCCTTTTCGATTCATGTCAGCATTTCGTAGAGAGGTTATTATATCAGCAATAGTGTCCCTACCCATGATGAACTAAAATTAGTGGTGTCCCCGAATTTTGATATAATCAACATGCTTTTTTTAGTTTTTTTTTATGAAAAAAAATGAAAGGTATATACGTGATACACAATCTACTAATTAATCTATTTCATTCAAATACCCTACTCTATTATGTTTTCGTTTTATAATTATAATACCTCGGGAGCTAATGAAACTATTTTTGTAAAATTTAATTGTCTCAACTCCCGGGTGATCGCACCAAAAACTCGAGTTCCTTTTGGATTTCCTTCTTGATCAATGATAACTGCAGCATTGTCATCATATCGTATTATCATACCATTGTCGCGTTTGAGTTCTTTACGGGTACGTACAATTACAGCTCTGATCACTTCTGATCTTTCTAAGGGCATATTGGGTATTGCTTCTTTGATCACAGCAACAATAACGTCACCAATTTTAGCATATCGACAATTGCTAGCTCCTATGATTCGAATACACATCAATTTTCGAGCCCCGCTGTTGTCTGCTACATTCAAATGGGTTTGAGGTTGAATCATATCATTTTTTTTTATCTTTCAATGCAAAGCAAAGGGCGAAAAAAAGAAAGAAAGATTTTTTGTCCAAAACAAAAAAACATAGGTTTTTTTATCCCAAAGATCTATTTCCTTTGGTTCTACATTGCTATCCTGAAATAATGAATTGAGTTCGTATAGGCATTTTGGATGCCGCTATTGAGATAGCCTTTCTGGCTATATTTTCTGCTACTCCGCTTATTTCATAAAGTATTCTACCTGGTCTGACAACAGCTACCCAATATTCGGGGGATCCTTTCCCCGAACCCATACGTGTTTCCGTAGGTCTTACTGTAATTGGTTTGTCTGGAAAGATACGTACCCATATTTTTCCACCACGACGTGCATTTCGTGTCATTGCTCGTCGTCCTGCTTCTATTTGTCTTGATGTGATCCAAGCGGGTTCAAGTGCCTGAAGAGCATATC